TTTGGAAGTTACCACTTAGCAGGTTTCCATACCAAGGCTCAATCCAATCAAGTCCGTAGCGTCTACCAATTTCGCCATATCCCCCTTTCTTTTGAGACAAGGGTAATTTCATCCACCTTTTTCATTTATCTTGGGACTATTGAATTCATTAGTTAATGATTCCTATATCGAAAAAGTGTATGCTGCTATTTTCTTTTTTTTTCCACCCCCTATTCTATATTCTATCATTTCATCTCTATTGGATGAATCCTATTTGTTTCAATACGAAATTGATTCTATCATTGATGTATCCGCAATTCAATATGGATAGATATATCCCACATATATATGTGCCTTTCCTCCTCCTTAATTTTTAAAGTGCAGTTTGGAATAGTGGAACGGTCGATATTCATTCTTTTTTTTTTTCATTTCAAATCCTAATTTCATTGATATATTGATATTTTATATTCACATAGATATGAATATGGAATTTAATTTCTATTTCTATTTAGATATCTAATTTATCTAGATCTAAATAGTTTTCTTTTCTATTTTTTAAATAGATTAAATAGAATCTAAAATCTATAACTAAAAATATAAGAAATTTAAATAATCAATAAATTAAAGTAAAGAAGAAGAATCACTAGGTAATAGCTAAGATCCGATAGTTTCCTGTATTCCTATACACTATTGCTCTTATATCTGATCCGCCCGCTTAGCTCAGAGGTTAGAGCATCGCATTTGTAATGCGATGGTCATCGGTTCGATTCCGATAGCCGGCTCTTTTTCTTTATCAATTTTTTTCTTTCCATGATTGAAAATCTCTACTCTCGCTTTCTCTAAATGTCGGGTCACCGATCTATTATGTCATGGTAACTTGCAGCTATAGCTATGAATAAAAAAGTTGACTAGAACAATTAGATCTCTACAGAAGAAATTGGAAAATGTAACCTTCGCTTTAATTTCCTATATATACAAAAAATCCGAATATTGATAAAATTTCTTTTATTCTGTTTTGTAGGACTTTAGTAAATTGAGTTTTGCTTTGCCGATCCTTTAGTTCAGTCTGAATTTATATTTTTTTGTCAAATAAAAGTGAATCAAAAAGGAACCTTTATATGTCTCGTTACCGAGGACCTCGTTTCAAAAAAATACGCCGGCTGGGGGCTTTACCGGGACTAACTAGTAAAAGACCCAGATCCATAAGTGATCTTCAAACCCAATTGCGCTCTGGAAAAAGATCACAATATCGTATTCGTTTAGAAGAGAAACAGAAATTGCGTTTTCATTATGGTCTGACAGAGCGACAATTACTTAAATATGTGCATATTGCTGGAAAAGCCAAAGGGTCAACAGGCCAGGTTTTACTACAACTACTTGAGATGCGTTTGGATAACATCCTTTTTCGATTAGGTATGGCTTCGACCATTCCTGGAGCCAGACAATTAGTTAACCATAGACACATTTTAGTTAATGGTCGTATAGTGGATATACCAAGTTATCGTTGCAAGCCCCGAGATATTATTACTACGAAGGATAAAGAAAGATCGAAAGCTCTGATTCAAAATTATCTTGTTTCATCCCCCCACGGGGAATTGCCAAACCATTTGACTATTGACTCCTTACAATATAAAGGATTTGTCAATCAAATAATAGATAGTAAATGGATCGGTCTTAAAATAAATGAGTTGTTGGTCGTAGAATATTATTCCCGTCAGACTTGATTCTAATGAAAATAAAAAAGCAAGGTTCATACCAATTTTGACTCCTTTCGCTGAAGTAAATAGAGCACCTCGTGCCCTGTCTCATTCATGTATCAAAAAAGGATTGGCAATAGGATTCTTTTTCTTTTTTTCTTCTTTTCCAATATCAATACGATATCTCTATTTGTATTTTACCTATCACGGGGATTAATTAGGGATAGAGAATGTCTATTAAATAAGGGTCTTATCATTAGAATAATGATATCAATTCTTATTTTATTTGATACATTGTAGTCGGTAACGTTGATGAATGAAAAGAAACGGAGAGAGAGGGATTCGAACCCTCGGTAAACAAAAGTCTACATAGCAGTTCCAATGCTACGCCTTGAACCGCTCGGCCATCTCTCCTACAGAATGTTATTCTTGACCAAAACCCGAATGAATAGCGAGTCCTTCATCTTCATTGTAGTACATGTATGACCGTCCGATGGTTCCATAAGAAGAAATTTCTTTTCCAATTTCATATTTATCAACAACAACTTCTTTCATCAGCTAACCCATGGAATTCATGAATCGTCCGACGAATCTTTCTATTTCAATTGTATGGTGTGGCACATACACGTTATGCAAACAAAAAGGATGGTTACTTTATTTGAATTTGATTTTATCATGGAATGATTATTCCATTATTTTCCTTTTTGGATCATAACCAAATCAAAACTTCTCGAGTTATCAAAATCCATAGGAAACTTGGTTATTCAACTTAGATGAAATAGTAATAGTCATTGGTATACTACGAAATTGTAATGAAATCTAAT